TGGCGACCTGGTCGAATTGGGGGAAGCTGTAGGTATTATTGCAGGTCAATCTATTGGGGAACCAGGCACTCAATTAACATTAAGAACTTTTCATACCGGAGGAGTATTCACTGGAGGTACGGCCAAACATGTGCGAGCCCCTTCGAATGGAAAAATCACATTCAATGAGGATTTAGTTCATCCGATACGTACACGTCATGGACATCCTGCTTTTCTATGTTCGATAGACGTGTATGTAACTATTGAGAGTGAAGATATTATTCACAATGTGAGTATTCCGTCCAAAAGTTTTCTTTTAGTTCAAAACGATCAATATGTAGAATCAGAGCAAGTGATTGCTGAGATTCGCGCGGGAACAGCCACTTTGAGTTTGAAAGAGAAGGTTCGAAAACATATTTATTCTGATTCAGAAGGCGAAATGCACTGGAATACCGATGTGTATCATGCACCTGAATTCAAATATGGTAATGTTCATCTCTTACCAAAAACAAGTCATTTATGGATATTATTAGGGGAACCATGGAAATCCAGTCTAGTCTGCCTTTCGATCCACAAGGATCAAGATCAAATGAACGCCCATTCTCGTTCTGGCAAGCGAAGATATATTTCTAACCCCTCAGTAACTAATAATCAAGTGAGACCAAAATTCTTTAGTTCGGAGTTTTATGGGAAAAGGGGCGATGGGATTCCCGATTATTCAGAATTTCATCGAATCAGATGTACGGGTTCTTATAATCTCAGATCTATGGCCATTCTAGACGAGAATTCTAATTTATTGTCAAAGAGGCGAAGAAATAGGTGTCTCATCCCACTTCAATCGATTCAAGAACTCGAGAACGACCTAAGGCCCTTTTCAGGTATCTCAATTGAACTACCGATCAATGGGATTTTCCGGAAAAATAGTATTCTTGCGTATTTCGATGATCCTCGATATAGAATAAAGAACTCGGGAATTGTGGAATATGGGACTATAGAAATGGATTCAATCTTCAAAAAAGAGGATGTAATTGAGTATCGAGGAGTCACGGAATTGAGGACAAAACACCAAATAGTGGATCGATTTTTTTTTCTTCCCGAGGAAGTCCATATCTTACCCGAATCTTCTTCTCTAATGGTACGCCACAATAGTATTATTGGAGTAGATACACAAATCACTTTAAAGACAAGAAGCCGACTAGGCGGGTTGGTCCAAGTGGAGAGAAAAAAAAAAAGAATTGAACTTAGAATTTTTTCTGGAGATATCCATTTTCCTGGAAAGACAGATAAGATATCCCCACATAGTAGCGTCTTTATACCACCAAGAACAGGAAAAATAAATGCCAAGGAATACAAAAATTTGAAAAATGGGCTCTATATCCAACGGCTCAGACTTACCAAGAAAACGTCTTTTGTTTTAATTCGACCTGTAGTGACATATGAAATAACAGGGGGGATCAATTTAGTAAGACTTTTACATACGGATCTATTGCAGGAAAAGGATAATGTACAACTTCAAATTGTCAATTATCTCTTTTATGCAAATGGCAATCGAATTCGGGTAATTTCGGCTACAAATATTCAATTAGTTCGCACTTGTTTAGTATTGAATTGGGACCAAGACAAAAAAAGTTCTTCTAGTGACGAGGCCTGGGCTTCCTTTGTTGAAATAAGGACAAATGCGTTGATTAAAGATTTTCTAAGAATCGATTTAGCCAAATCGACTCTTTCCTCTACCATAAAAAGGAATGCTTTATCGGGTGCAGGGTTGATCTCTGAGCGTGGATCAGAGCGCACCAATATCAATCCCTTTTCTTCCATTTATTCCTATTCCAGGGCAAGGATTCCAGAACCCCTTAACCAAAATCAAGGAACTATCCATACGTTGTTAAATCGAAATCATAAATGCCAATCTTTGATAATTTTGTCATCATCCAATTGTTCTTGTTCGCGAATGGGTCCATTCGACGATTTCAAATCTCCCGATGTGATAAAAGAATCAATTCCAAAGGAACCCCTAATTCCAACTAAGAAGTCGTTGGGCCCTTTAGGAACAGGTCTTCAAATTTTGAATTTTTATTCATTTTCACAGTTAATAACTTATAATCCGATCTTGATAACTAACTATTTACAACTTGACAATTTCAAACCGACTTTTCAAATACTTAACTATTATTTAATGGATGAAAATGGGAAAATTGTGAATCCCGATCCGTGCAGTAACATCATTTTGAATCCAGTCAATTTGAATTGGTATTTTTTTCATTCGAATTATTGTGTAAAGGCATCGACAATCATTAGTCTTGGGCAGTTTATTTGTGAAAATGTATCGATAGCTAAAAAAGGACCCCATCTAAAATCGGGTCAAGTTCTAATTGTTCAAGTTGACTCTGTAATCATACGATCAGCTAAGCCTTCTTTGGCTCCCCCAGGGGCAACGGTTCATGGTGATTATGGAAAAATCCTTGAGAAAGGAGATACATTAGTTACATTTAACTATGAAAAATCAAGATCTGCTGATATA